ATTAATTTGTTTTTTATTATTTTTAAAATTTTATATTCATTGATTTATTTTTTATTTAACTTTATTAAGGTGAAATTTTTAATAAAAATTGTTAAAATTTTAAAGTACTATTTTCTTAATTTAATAGAATTTAAGTTTATTCAGCTTACTCCCCCCTTACGATTTTTTGTATTTTGTTTGATTATTTTTATTTAACAAGGGTTTATTATAACCTAGTTTTAGTTCGAAATTAAAAAATTTCTTGTTATATTCTTAAAATATATTTATTTTTTTTAATTTTGAAAAAATTATGTTTTGTTTTAAACTATAAGAATATTTATTTCAATTTAAAGCTCCTTTTTTTCATTCGTGGTAAAATCCAATAATTAGAATTATTAAAAAAATAATTATCGTAATAATATAAGGGGTTTTTGATGTATTGGTAATAGGGAAGGGGATAATTATAGCAATTTCTACATCAAAAATAATAAAAATAATTGTAATCAGAAAAAATTGTAATGAGAATGGAATTATAAATGTTGAAAAGGGATTTATGCCACATTCAATTGGTGAAGGTTTTTCATTTTCTGTTTCTTTTTTTTTGAAAAAAATAATATTAATCAATGTTATTGCTATAATAATTATTGAAATAATTATAAATAAAATAAATATGTATAGGATTTGTTTAGTTTAATTTTTTATGAAGGTCATCAGTAATAAGTTAAATATAAAAATAATCAAACTACATCAACAAAATGTCAATATCAGATTATTAATTCTATTCCTGTATGATGGGATTTTGTAAAATGGTTTATTTTTACTCGTAATGTACATACAATTATAAATATTGTTCCGATGATTACATGTATTCCATGTATTCCTGTTGTAGCATAAAAAATTGACCCAAATACAGAATCAGTGATAGTGAATGTTGCTTCTCAATATTCTATTATTTGTAAAATTGTAAAAAATAATCCTAAGAAAATAGTACATATAAGAGCTTTGAATACATCTTTATAATCAACTATTAATCTATGGTGTGCTCATGTTACTCTAATTCCTGATGTAATAAGTACTAATGTGTTTAGTAGAGGAATTATTATAGGGTTAAATATTTTAATACCTGTGGGAGGTCATACTATTCCAATTTCTATAGTAGGACTAAGCCTTCTATGAAAATATGTTCAAAAAAATGAGAAAAAAAATATTACTTCAGAGAAAATAAATAAAATTATTCCGAATTTAATGCCTGATACTACTTTTATAGTATGTTTTCCTTGGAATGTGGCTTCTCGAATAGTATCTCGTCATCATTGGAATATAATTAATGATATGGTTATTAGTCTTATGTTTAATAATATTATGTTTTTATGATGAAATCAGTTAATTAATCCTGCGGCTAATCCTAATGCGCAAGATGCTGCTAATAATGGTCATGGACTTTGGTCAACTATGTGAAATGGATGTATTCGTTTTGTAATAAATATATTATGCTTTTTGGTATAAGTTAATTAAAAATACAAAAACAGTTGCTTGAATAAATAATCTTCCTAATTCTATAATTTGAAAAATTATTTGAGGAAAAATTACTAAAGGAATATTAAATGAACCAATTGTAATTAATGCTGTTATGAGGGATCTTGCTGTTACATTAATACATAAACGTAATGTTAAAGTAAATGGTCGAATAATTAATCTTACGATTTCTACGGGTACTATTAATGGAATTAAATATAAAGGAGTAAATGGAGGAAGTAAATTTGAAATTCGTAATGAAATATTATTTATAGTACGGTTAATTTCTGTAGCTAATCATATTGGAAAAGCAATTCTAAAAATTATTAGGGCTTGAAATCTAGGTCTAAAAATATAAGGAGTAACTCTTAATCAATTTATTATTGCTATAAATATAATTATTGGGATAAAGTAAGAAAATTTTAGTGGTAAGATTTTTATTGTTTTAATAATTAATATTTCTATTCGTGAAGGAATTAATCAGAATTTATTTGGTATAAGTATTATAATTATTAAAATACTCATTCATTTTAAAGGTAAATTAAATAGTTCTATTGATGTATTAAAGTTTGTAAATAAATTTATCATTTTAAATTTTTAATTTTATATTTATTGTTTATTTTATTATTTTTAATTTTTATGGTATTTATAAAATTAAAAGTGTTTGATATAAAGTAAATAATTAAAGGAATAAATGTGATAATAATTAGGTATGTATTTGTTAGATAGATTTTATTAATTTTATTTTAAATTTTAACATTATAAGTTAAATAAACTATTGATTTGATACATCAGCATTAGGATTATTCCTTTTTGTTATATGTCGTGAATAAAAATTTTTGTTTTATTTTTAATTACTTTATTAAGTATTAGTATAGGAGCTTCTGTTAATACTCCTTTACCTTTATGGTATTCAATGGAGTTAAATACTTCGGCTATTATTCCTATCTTAGCTTTGACTAATAAAATTGATAAAGGTATAGCTATAAACATATCAGTTATTAATTCTTTTTGTGCTTTAGTATTTGTTTTTATTTCTTTAAGTTTAGATTTATTTTTTTTTAAGGGTTCTACTGTTGAAATTTTGTGTGTTATTATAATATCTTCTATATTAATAAAATTAGGTGTTTTTCCTTTTTGTTTTTGGTTTATTAGGGTTATAAAAAGAGTAAGATGGTTTTCTTTTTTTATATTATCTTCTATTCAAAAAATATTACCTATAGTAGTTTTAATTTGGATATTTATAAAAATTAATAATTTTTTATTAGTTATATTATTATCTTTAAATTCTATTTTAGCTGCTATAGGTACTTTAAAGACAAATTCTGTTAAATTAATTTTTGCTTTTTCTTCAATTAGTTATACTAGTTGGTTTATTTTAGTCTCGTTTAATAGTTCAGTTGTTTGGTTAATAAGAATATTGATTTATATTTTAAATATAATATTTATTATTAAAATTATTAGGTTAAAAAAATTAAAAATAATTAAGGATAGATTTAAAGAGAGAAGATTAGTATTAATTTTTTTAATTTTAAATGTTGGAGGTCTTCCTCCTATATCTGGATTTGCTATGAAACTTTTTATAATAAAAACTTTGATTTTTAGGGGTTCTAATATAATTTTGATAGGAAGTTTTATTTTAATATTTTCTGCTATTTTAATTTTATTTAGTTATATTAAAATTATTATTTCTTCTATTATAATTGTTTCAGTAAAAATATCTTGAAAAATTATTAATAATTTAAAAATAATGAAATTTTTTGTTTTTTTAAATTTATTTCTTCCTTTATTAGTTTTATGATAAGATTTTAAGTTAATTTTAAACTATTATCCTTCAAAGATATAAATGGAAGTAAAGTCTTTTAAATCTTAAAAGTTTTAACTAGTTAGTTTCTTCAGATCTGCAAGCTGATAGATTTTATATCCTATAAAACTTTAAAAATAATTATAATAGAACGTTGATTTAGATCTACTAATCATAAAGATATTGGAACTTTATATATAATTTTTGGTCTTTGGGCTGCTATAATTGGTTTAAGATTTAGTGTAATTATTCGATTGGAATTAGGAACACCTGGTATCTTGATTGGTAATGATCAAGTATATAATGTTATTGTTACTTCTCATGCTTTTATTATAATTTTTTTTATAGTGATACCCGTAATAATAGGGGGATTTGGTAATTGACTTTTACCTTTAATAGTTGGAGCTCCTGATATGGCATTTCCTCGTTTAAATAATTTTAGTTTTTGAATATTACCTCCTGCTTTAATATTGTTAGTAACTTCTTCTTTAGTAGAAAGAGGAGCAGGAACTGGTTGAACTGTCTATCCTCCTTTATCAGGTAATTTAGCTCATTCTGGGGTTTCTGTTGATTTATGTATTTTTTCTTTACATGTGGCTGGAATTTCTTCAATTTTAGGATCATTAAATTTTATAGCTACTTTAAAAAATATATCTCCATTGAAAATAAAATATGAAAATATACCTTTATTTAATTGAAGTGTATTAATTACAGCTTTTTTATTGATTAGGTCTCTTCCTGTTTTAGCTGGGGCTATTACTATACTTCTTTTGGATCGAAATTTTAATACTAGATTTTTTGATCCTTCTGGAGGTGGGGATCCTATTCTTTATCAACATTTATTTTGGTTTTTTGGACACCCTGAAGTTTATATTCTTATTTTACCTGGTTTTGGAATTATTTTTTCTCATGTAATAATAGGTCATACTAATAAAAAAGAAGTTTTTGGGAGCCTAGGTATAATTTATTCAATGATTGCAGTAGGTATATTAGGTTTTATTGTTTGAGCTCATCATATATTTACTGTTGGTTTGGATGTGGATACTCGAGCTTATTTTTCAGCTGCTACTATAATTATTGCAATTCCTACTGGAATTAAGGTTTTTAGATGAATAGCGACTATACATGGAAGAAAAAATGAGTTTAGGCCTTCAATATTTTGGGCTATTGGATTTGTTTTTCTTTTTTCTATTGGGGGTTTAACGGGTATTATTTTATCTAATTCATCTGTTGATGTAGTTTTACATGATACTTATTATGTAGTTGCTCATTTTCATTATGTACTTTCTATAGGAGCTGTATTTGCTATTATAGCGGGTTTTACTAATTGGTATCCTTTATTTAGTGGTTTAACAATAAATTCTCGTTGGTTAAAAATCCACTTTTTATTGATGTTATTGGGAGTGAATATGACTTTTTTCCCTCAACATTTTTTAGGGGTGTCAGGTATGCCTCGTCGTTACTCTGATTATCCGGATTCTTTTTTTACTTGGAATATAATATCTTCATTTGGATCTTTTATTTCTATAATTGCTATTTTTTATTTTATTATTATTCTTTGGGAAAGAATAATTTCTCAACGTGTATTAATTTGAAATATTTATCCTAATTCTTTAGGAGAGTGAGTTAATCAGCTTCCTCCTTCTTTTCATTCTTGTGAACAATCTTTAGTAGTTTCGGATTAATAAATTATTTTATTAGATATTTTTTAAAATTATGCCTAGATGAAACCATATATCTTTTCAAGATAGAGCTAGACCTTCAATAGAGCAACTTATTTTTTTTCATGACTATTCAATAATTTGGTTAGTAGTTATTTCTTCTTTTATTGTTTTATATATGATAATTTTCTTAATTTTTAATAGTTTTTCTAATTTGCGATATGTAATTGAAGGGCAAACTATTGAAACAATTTGAACAATTTTACCTTCTTTTATTTTAATTATAATTGCTACACCTTCTTTACGTATTCTATATTTAATAGAAGAAGTGATTGATCCTCAATTTACAATTAAAGCAGTGGGTCATCAGTGATATTGATCTTATGAATATTCAGATTTTAATTCTTCTATTGAATTTGATTCTTATATAATCCCAGTTAGAGAAGTATCTAATTTACGTTTATTGGAAGTAGATAATCGTTTATGTTTACCAATAAATACTCAAATTCGTGTTTTAACTACTGCTACTGATGTAATTCATTCTTTTGCTATTCCTAGATTAGGAGTAAAAATAGACTCTGTTCCGGGGCGTTTAAATCACATATTTATTAAATCTAATCGTCCTGGTGTTTTTGTAGGTCAGTGTTCTGAAATTTGTGGGGTAAATCATAGGTTTATACCTATTGTTGTTGAGATAGTTCCAATAAAAAATTTTGTTGATGATTTTATTAAAAATAATTTATCTTAGTGTTGTATAATATTATATTATTAAAGTATAGTAATATTAATTACAATTTAAAAGCTAGAAGCTTTTATTTAATTTATACTTTTATAAAAGTATAGGTATTAAATATTTTAAAATTTGCATTTTTAATAATTCTATTAATTAGAAATATCTAATTTTAGAAACTCTGATATAAGTTCAGAAATAAATTTTTGTAAGAAATTTATCCTTTTAAAGGTGTTTCTATATATTTTAGGTAAGGTCAGCTAAATTAAGCTAGTGGGCTCATACCCCGAAAATAGATTTATTTCTCTTTATCATTAATAGAAAATAGTTTAATATAAAATATAAAGTTTGGGACTTTAAGATGTTTATGAACTTTTTTATTTTCTGATAGTATAATATAGTACATTTGACTTCCAATCAATAGGTTTTTAGTAAATCAGAAATTTTAATTTCATTAAATGGCTGAATAAAAGTGGCAAGCTTTTTACTTGTTTATGGTTTATAAAAAACCTTTAGTGAATTTAAATTTTTAAAAGAATTAGTTAATAAATAATAATTGAATGTCAATCTTTAGTAACTTAATTTAGTATTCTTTTTAATATTTTTTTTGATCCTGGAAATTAGTAATAGCTGATAAAATAAATTGCATGTATTTTTCTAAAAGGTTATTTTGCAGTAATGAATTTTGATAAAATTATTAATTTTAGAATAAGGATTTTATTTAAACAAGGTTAAAGATGTGCCAGCAGCAGCGGTTAAACTTGTTATGTTAAGTTATTTAGTTTGGCGGTATAAAAATTTAATTTATTAAATATTATTTTTATAATTAAATTTTAGGTAAAATTTTAAGTTTATTATTTATATTATTAGGATATTTGAAAAAAAGTATATTAAATAGGATTAGAGACCCTAGTATTCTTTTTGTAAATTAATTATCAGGGGAATATTGTTTATAATACATAATAACCAAAGGAAGTTGGCGGTAGTAAAGTAATTTTTAGGGGATGGTTTGTTTTTTAAGTTCGATGATCCACGACTTTACCTTACTTTAATTTATGATTTGCTCATTTCCGTTATATTTTAGCTTATCTTTTAATAGTTAATTGGCTTATTATTAAGTTTTAGTAGAAAAATCAGGTACATAAGTAGTTTATATTAAAGGATAAGATGGGCTACAATTGAAATTTTCATTAATGGATAGATTTTTGAAATTAAATTTTGAAATTGAACTTAAAAGTAAATTGAAATTAGATTGTTTAATTGAATTTTTAATATTTATGTGTACAAATCGCCCGATGCTCCCTCTGAAAAGAGGGATAAGTCGTAACATAGTGGGGGTATCAGAAGATGTCCCTAGTGATAATACTTTAATAGTGTAATTTTATTAAGCATACTTTATTTTGATTAAAGAGGTCTATTTGGTTAAAGTGTTTTATTTAACGAAAGCTAATGCGTTTCATTGTTACTGAAATTTTTAAAGATTTTCTTTTCGTTAATAATATTTATATAAATTTAATTAAATAATTTTATTTATTAAAATTTTAATAAAAATATTTATATTTTATGTTTTATTTATGTTTAGTGTTTGTTTTTCATAGTTTATTTAACTGTAAGGTTATTTTATATATATTTCTAAAAGCAAAATTTTGAATTATACCTTTTGTATCACGGAAGAACAAATAATATTATTATTTTATATTTCTCGAAATTATGAATGATACTATTTAATTTTATAGATTTTGTTGCAATAATAATTTTATATAATTATATAGGGGTGAATATGCTAATCGAATTTAATGTTATCTAGTTTTATTTTTATTTAATGATTTATTTTTAAGGGGTATAGCTTTAATAAATTTTATAAATTTTATTTTATTTAAAAGAATATAGAGTTGAAAGTGCTTTTTTATTTGAAATGTGTAATGACTATATTTAGGTAATTTTTTATTTAATATAATTTAATATAAAATTTAATTTTTAATTTTAGAAAAAATGTTTTTATTAGTATAAAATTTTGTTTTAATTATAAATATTTTTATTAAATTATTTTAAGGAACTCGGCAAATTTTAATTTTTCGTCTGTTTATCAAAAACATAGCTTTATGTTTTTATATAAAGTATAGTCTGCCCAGTGATATATATTTAACGGCCGCGAGATTTGTGTCTAAGGTAGCATAATAATTTGTCTTTTAATTGATGACTGGAATGAATGGCTGGACGGGTGAATAACTGTCTCTAATTTTTTTTTAGAATTTTACTTTAAAGTTATAAAGGCTTTAATAATATAGAGGGACGATAAGACCCTATAGAGTTTTATAATTAACTTTTAAATTTTACTTAAATTTAAAAATTAATTATTTGGTTGGGGCAATTTTGTAATTAATTCTAATAAAGATTTTATTGACTTTGAGTTTATAAAGATCCATATATTATGATTAGTAGATTAAATTACCTTAGGGATAACAGCGTAATATTTTTTTAGAGACCAAATTAATAAAAATGATTGCGACCTCGATGTTGGATTAAAGGACCTAATTGGAGAATCAGCTAATTAAGGTAGTCTGTTCGACTATTAAATTTTTACATGATCTGAGTTCAGACCGGCGTAAGCCAGGTCAGTTTCTATCTTCTATTTAATTGATAAATTTTTTTGTACGAAAGGACTTAAAATTTAAATTTAATTTTGGTAATTTTCAATGAAGCATAAATAATGTTTAATTTTAGGAATTAAGGAAAGATTTTATATCTCTTTGAAGTATTTGATCAATGGAACATGTAATATGTATTAATTTTAAGCATTAAAAAAAGAATTTTTCTCTTTGATAATGGATTTTATTCTTGTTAGGGTGGTTTTATTTGTAAGAGTTTTGTTAGGTGTAGGGTTTTTCACTCTTTTTGAGCGTAAAATTTTAGGTTATTTAAATAATCGTAAAGGACCTAATAAAGTAGGTTTATTTGGATTAATACAACCTTTTGCAGATGGTGCTAAGCTTTTTTTAAAAGAAAATGTTGTTCCTTTAATATCTGTTCGTTTAACATTTTTTATTTCTCCTATAGTAATTTTGTTTATTTCTTTATTTTTATGAAGAGTAATGCCTAATTTTTGGTATAGAGTAGATCATGGATTGGGTTTATTATTTTTTTTATGTTTAACTGGATTAAGAGTTTATGGTTTAATTTTTTCTGGGTGATCTTCTAATTCTAAGTATTCAATTTTAGGTGCGTATCGTGGTGTAGCTCAAGCTATTTCTTATGAGGTTAGACTTTCTTTAATTCTTTTATGTTTTGTAGAAATAAGAATGAGTTATGATTTAGAATTTTATAATTATTTTTTTATTGTTATTATACCTTTTATTGGTGTAGTATGATTTGTTACTTCTTTAGCTGAAACTAATCGTTCTCCTTTTGATTTTGCTGAAAGTGAGTCTGAATTAGTTTCTGGATTTAATATTGAATATAGAAGGTTTTTATTTGCTTTTATTTTTATTGGAGAATATTCTAGAATTATATTTATAAGATATTTATTTAGTTTAATTTTTTTAGGGGGTAATATTTTAATTGGTGTTAAAACTCTTTTTTTAATGTTTTTGTTTATTTTAATTCGTGGGACTTTACCTCGTTTTCGTTATGATCATTTAATATATTTAGCTTGAAAGGTTTATTTACCTTTTACTTTAAATTTTTTAGTTTATTATGTTTGTGTTTATTCATATATTACTTCTTATTTAATATTTTGATAATTTATTTTAAATCATTAGAGTATTTTCTTTCTTATACTTTCAAGGTATATACTTATTTATAGCTAAATGATTATTTATCTCATATTTTATATAGAATTGGATTAATAATAAAATAAAAGAAGTAATTTAAAGTAAAAATAACTCTTAAAGATCTAAAAGGATCTTCTACTGGTTTTGCTCCTGCTCATGTTAATATAATAGTATTTATAAAAAAAAGTCATAATAGGAATTTATTTATTGGATAAAATTTATTAGATTGGATTATTCTTTTATTAGTGATGGGTAAAATTAAAAGAATTAAAATAGATGAAAATAATGCTAATACTCCTCCTAATTTATTAGGAATAGAACGTAAAATAGCATATGCAAATAAAAAATATCATTCCGGTTGAATATGAACTGGAGTAACTATTGAATTAGCTGGAATAAAATTTTCTGGGTCTCTTAGTAAATTAGGATTAATAGTTCTTAAACTAAATAGAAAAATAAATATTAATGAAAATCCAAATATATCTTTAATAGTGAATCTTGGATGGAATGGAATTTTGTCTGTATCTCTTATTCCTAAAGGATTTCTAGAACCTGTAATATGAAGGGCAGCAAAATGAGCTATTACTATTATTAAAATAATAAAAGGTAAAATAAAATGTAGTGAAAAAAATCGATTCAATGTAGCATTATTAACTGAAAATCCTCCTCATAATCAATGAACAATTGTAGTTCCTATATATGGAATTGCAGAAAGTATATTTGTAATTACTGCTGCTCCTCAGTAAGATATTTGCCCTCATGGTAGTACATATCCTATGAAAGCTGTTGCTATTCTAATTATTAAAATTATTACTCCAATTCTTCAGGTATATGTTAATTTCACAGAGTTAAAATATAAACCTCGTCTAATGTGGATATATATAAGTAAGAAAAATAATGATGCTCCATTAGCATGAATTCTACGTAATAATCACCCATTTTTTACGTCTCGTACAATATGGGATATTGAATTAAATGCTATTTCTGTGTCTGGACAATAATGTATAGATAAAAATAAACCTGTAATAATTTGTATAAATAAACAAATTGTTAATATAGATCCAAATCTTCATATAGAGGATAAATTTCTAGGGGAAGGTAAATTTAATATGGATGTTTTTATTAATTTGATGATATTTTTATTTAGATCGAATAGGACGGTAATTTTCTTGAGTTAAAATTGCTACAATTAATAGAATGAAGAATAAGTATATTCCTAATAGAATAGTGGATGATGAAAAAGAGGTATATATTTTAGTTAAATTAAATATATAACTTTCTGAAATAAAATAATATTGGTTATAAAGTATATTATAGAAAAAAATTAATGAGATTATTATTATTCAAATTTTTGAAGATTTATATGTTTTCGTTAATATTGATGGGTGGGTTTTTGGGGTTAAACTTGAAATATATAAAAAGATTACAAATATACCTCCTAAAAGAATAATAAGAACAATTATAGCTCATAAATAATTTTGTTGTGTAGAAGCTATAATTATACCAATATTAATTGTTTGAATAATAAGGAATAGTAATTTTTTTATTGGTGTTTTGGGAAAAGTAAAAACTGATAAGTGTAATAATAGTAAATGAATAAATGAAGTTAGTATAGCTTTAAGGTATTCCATTTTCAATTTACAAAATTGATATAATTTTTTATATTATTAAAGCTTAATATATGTTAATGTTTATGGTATATTTTAGATTTTTATTTTCTTGTTATGTATTTTTAAGGGTTCAATCTAATTTATTGATTTTAATTATAAGGTTAGAGATAATAGTTTTAATTGCTTATTGAGGTATTACTTTAATTTTGGGTATAAAGGGGGTAGATTATTTTTTATCATTGTATTTTTTATCTATTACTGTATGTGTTTCTGCTTTAGCTTTAACTTTATTAGTTCGAGTAGTACGTGTTCATGGGGATGATAAAATTAAAAGAGTTAGAAGAATTTTTAATGTTTAGATTTTGATTAGGTTTAATTTTTGGTGTATTGTTTTTAATAATTTTTAATGTTCGTTCTTCTATATTATTTAAGTTAGTTTGGTTAATATTAGAAGTTTTAATAATATTTTTAATTGTTTATTTTTTTTTTTTTTTTTTTTGAGAATCAGGTTTTGGAATTTTTATGGTTTTTTCTTCAGGTTTAGTATTTGATAATTTAAGTTGTATTCTGGTTATGTTGAGGATTTTTATAATTTTGATAATAATAATTTCAAGAAAAAAGGAATATTCTTGTGAGGATTGAATATTTATAGTATTGATTTTATTTCTTTTATTATTTACTATTTTTTGTTTTATAACAAGAAGTCTTTTATTTTTCTTTATTTTTTTTGAAGGTTCTATTATTCCTATAATTTTTTTGATTATAGGTTGAGGAAAATCTCCTGAGCGTAATAGTTCTATATTGTATTTTTTATTTTATACTTTATTTGGTTCTTTACCTTTAATTATTACTTTTTTATTTATAGAATCTTTTTTTGGCTCTTTTGATTTTATTTATTTAATGAATTTAACTATTAATAGTGAATTTAATTTTTATATAAATTTATTATTATTTATAGGAGTGTTTTTTTTTTTCATTAAAGCTCCAATTTATGGAGTTCATTTGTGACTTCCTAAAGCTCATGTTGAAGCTCCTATTTCAGGTTCTATTTTTTTGGCTGCTATTTTATTGAAATTAGGGGGTTATGGTATTTTACGTATTTATTATTTTTTTATTTCTTCTATTTATAATTTAAGTAAATTTTATATTGTTATTTTTTTAATAGGTTCTATTTATTCTGCTTTAATTTGTCTAGGTCAGAGAGATATAAAGAAATTAATTGCTTATTCTTCTGTATCTCATATAGGATTGGTTGTTAGTGGTATTTTTACTATAACTTCTAATGGGGTTAATGGAAGTATTATAATTATAATTGGGCATGGATTTACTTCTTCTGGATTGTTTTGTGCTGCTTATATTATTCAAAGTCGTACTATAAGACGAGAAATTATATTATGTAAGGGACTTATTAATTTTTTTCCTGTTCTTACTTTTTGTTTTTTTTTATTAACTTTATTAAATATATCTGCGCCTCCTTCTTTAAATTTAGGGGGTGAATTACATTTGTTTAATTCTTTATTTATTTGAGATATAAATTTAATATTTTTATTAATTTTTTATGTTGTTTTTGGGAGATATTATTCTGTTCGTTTATTTCAAGAGATTCAGTTAGGTACTTCTTTATTATATTATTCTTTTTATCCTATTAGATTGCGAGAAATTTTTTTATTAATTTTTCATATTATTCCTGCTATATTGCTTATTTTAAGTTTAGATTTTTTTTGTTGATTTTAATTATAAAAATAGTTTAATATAAAATATTGATTTGTGGGTTCAAAGATTTGGTTTCAATTTTTATTATGAATATTTATTTTTATATTTTTTTCTTTTTTTTTATTTTTTAATAGGATTATTACAGTAATTATATTTATTTATTTTTTAAAGTTTGATATTAGTGTTATTTTTGATATTGATATTTTGTTTATAAATAATGTTAATCCTACTTTTGGTATTTTAATTGATGTTTATTCCTTATTTTTTTTGTGCTTTAGTAAGTTTTATTTTTTTCATTCTGTTTTTTTATTTAGGGTTGTTTATATAGGGGGGGTTAATTATTTATTTTGTTTTTTTTTTTTATTATCGATATTTGTTTTTTCAATATTTATATTAATTTATAGTTCTAATTTAATTACTTCTTTATTAGGTTGGGATGGATTAGGTTTTGTTTCTTATTTATTAGTAGTTTATTACCCTAATAAATCTTCTTTATCTGGTGGAGTATTAACTTTAATAACTAATCGTTTAGGTGATAGTTTTATATTATTGTCTGTTTCTTTTTTAATAGTGTTTAATATATGAGAGGAGTTAGAGGGTTCTATTAGAATATTTTTATTAGTATTAGCTGCTATGACTAAGAGTGCTCAATCTCCTTTTTCTGCTTGATTACCTGCTGCTATAGCAGCTCCAACTCCTGTATCTTCTATAGTTCATTCTTCTACTTTAGTAACTGCTGGGGTTTATGTTTTATGTCGTTTTTTTTCTTTATTACCTTTATTTATTTCTGATTTTTCGTTATTTTGTTCTATTTTAACTATATTCTTAGCTAGAGTATGTGCTTCTTATGAAAATGATTCAAAGAAAATCATTGCTTCGTCTACTTTAAGACAGTGGGGTGTAATAATATTTTCTATAAGGTTAGGTTTGAAGTTTTTAGCTTTTTTTCATTTAATTATTCATGCTTTTTTTAAAGCTTTAATATTTTTATCTGGGGGAAGTTTAATACATGGATTTTCTGGAAGTCAGGATATTCGTTTTATAGGTTCTTTAGGTGTTTTGAATCCTTATGTAATAAGTTGTTTAATATTTTCTTCAATATGTTTGGGAGCTTTTCCTTTTTTAGCAAGTTTTTATTCTAAACATCTTATTTTAGATTCTTTTATTTTTATAGATTATAATATGTTTATATTGTTAGTTTTATATATTTCTAATAGTATAACTTTATTTTATAGGTTGCGTTTAGTTAAATTTTTGGGAAGTCGTTTTTTTAATTTTAATAGTATTGTTAGGTTAAGGGAAGATTTTCATATTTTTATTTCTTTACTATTATTATTAGTTTTAGCTATATTTAGTGGTTATTTTTTAGTAATTTATTATTTTTCTTTTCCTGTTTATATTTTTAATATTGCTTTTGAAAAGTTGATTATAAATATTATATTGCCTTTTTCTATTATTATTTCTTATTTACTTTTAAATTTTGTTTTTCCTTTTTTTAGTTTAAAATTTAATTTAGGTAATTGATTTTTTGGACATATATGATTTATTTCTTTTTTTTCTGGACAGTTTTTTTCTTATGTAATTTTTAATTTAAGAAATTTTTATATTTTAAATTTGGAACAGGGTTGAGGTGAATTTTATGGTCCTCGTGGAATAGGCTTATTTTTTTTATCTATAGGAAAATTCATAAATTTTAATTATTTTAAATTTATAGAATTTTATCATTTAAATTTTTTTTTTTGATTATTATTTATTCCTTTATTATGTTTTTATAGCTTAATTAGAGTGAAGCTTTGAAGGGGCTGAGGTGATATAAAAATCTAAAAACATTAATCAATATGTCTGAATAATAGGTGTGGGCCTGTAAAGCTTATTATAAATTTTAAAATTTTATTGATA